AAGGACTAATCGGTTATTTCTGCCATCGCCTCAAACGTGTCAATATTCTCACTAATGGTACGTAAATGTAACTCCTTGTTCAAAGAACTATTCAGAGTGCCTCGAGCTCCTTTTAAAACTTGTTGGAAAACCTGTTGTCGGACTTGCTGAACCGCCCTTTTGTGGTCAAAACGAATGGTTTCATTTTTGTAATTTTCTAATTCTTCCAAAGTCTTATAAGTTGACTTAATCAAATTCAACTTTTCTCGTTCTAGCTCCGAGTATCCATTCACTCGCAATTGATCTGCTTCCCTTTCGACTTTCCGTAAGCGAGCCCGGGCTTTTTCCAGCCGTTGAATGGCCCCCCCCTGCAGTTCCTCTGAATTTCGAATAGTATTCAGGATCTTCCGTTTTCGATTATCTAATAAATCACTTAATGAAAGTAGATTATCTTTCCATTCATCTCAAAACTTACATGATCCCTTCCCGAACCAAACATGAATTTTTCGATTCATTTGGCTCTCACACTCAATTACTTCAACTTTTTAAGTATGGGGGCAATTCCCATATCTTTTTTTTTTAATGTAATGAGCCTATCCTCTACCTCTCTTCTCTATTCATATTCCAAGATGTCGCGACTAATCACTAATCCAAGACCAGAATATTTTGAGGACTCTTCTGACGGAACAAAACAAAAATATTGAATTGTCAGCAAAGTTGTTTCTTTTTTTCGTCAAATCCAAAGAATTCTTCTTACTTTATATTATACACAGGTCACCTATTCAGCATAAAAAGCGGTCGATTGAAATATTTCAAATATTTTGCATTCCAATAAAAGAAAAGGCTCAAATAATTTTATCGACATGAGTGTTTTATATCGAAAAAAAACAAATTCCAATTATTCATTTTGCAAACATTTCTATTCTATATTAATATAGTAGTAGAAAGAGTACCATGCTGCGTCTGGACTTCAAACAGTTTGGTTTAGCTTTAACCATGTTAATGACCCCACACTATTTGTTTGGTTGATAGAGAATCAAAGTAGATTTACCAATGAATCACGAAATGCTATGGTTCTTAAATATGATTTGAAATTGATTCAGAAGTAATTCGCGGAATCGTGCACCTTTTTCGATCTAGTTATAATGAAAAAAAGTACAGCTGGTTGGATCCAGCCTATTCTTGAAATAAACAACTCGCACGCACTCCCTTTCCAAAAAAGATCAATACACCAAGGACTACACTTAGATTTATTGGATTTGTTGCTAAAATATCGGTATTAAACCCGAAACTCCCGGCAAATGACCAGCGAACCAAGGAAACGAAAGAATCGGTTATATTTTTCATATTATCTCCTCTTTTAGATAGACTAAAAAAAAATACGTAATTTGCATATTTATAGGATTAAACAAAGGGATTCGCAAATAAAAGCGCTAATGCTACAACCAGTCCATAAATTGTTAAAGCTTCCATAAAAGCCAGACTAAGCAATAAAGTCCCTCGTATTTTGCCCTCCGCTTCGGGTTGTCTCGCGATACCTTCTACAGCTTGACCCGCAGCAGTACCTTGACCTACTCCAGGTCCAATAGAAGCAAGCCCGACGGCCAACCCAGCGGCAATAACAGAAGCGGCAGAAATCAGTGGATTCATGATAAGTTCCTCGCACTAAAATAAAGAAATAGTTAATGATACAATCGTCCAATGAATTATGACTTAATTATTCCATCGCTAAGATTCATCCAGTCAAAATAACTAAGAACTCGGAATTGAAGTAATAATAATATTAGTATTAAACCATAAAAGCTACTTCGATATCTCTTTTTTAGTTCCGATCCACAGGATTTTTGTGAATCCATACGACTTTTGTTCTTCCATTTCTTCTTTCCAAACCCTTTTTTAATTCTTCGTTCGTTAGTTTTCTTTATTTCATCGCTTTATTCATTCACATTCAATTCACAGGCAAAGACGAAACCGAAGAATTTCTATTGGAATCTCTATCTAAGTTCACAATAGTAGGGCGGATTAGATATATCTTTAGTTGATATATAACTATCAATATCTAATATCATATATACATGTCTTTCTTCCATAACGTAAACCAACTATTCATATCTTCATATCTTAGATTCAAACTATTCGTATCTTAAAGTCAATCGTATTCTAGAATCATTCTTGGAATCATACACAAGAGTTGGCTTAGAGTCATTAGATCCCATATACCCAATTCTGTTCCCCTCTCCCAATCAACCCATTTTTTATGAATCTCGTTTGGCGAATCATTGCATAGAAATAAACATAAGTATTTTATTCCGGTAAGGTCATTCACTTTAATTATTTATTAATATTTTCTTTTGCTCAATCGTTGAATTGAATAAAATCAACTGAACTGGGAATCATTCTAGAAAGCATCTTTCTTTTTCTCTTTTTTTTTTTAATCACACACCGTGTAAATTGTGATACTATGATACTATAAGAATTTTTATATTAAGAATTCTTATTCAAATAATGACTCCTTATATTTGAATTGAATGAACAAAACAATAGAATGATAATATTCATTGGCAGGAGTATGATATAATAAAGCCAAACATGAATTTTAGGAAAAAGATCTTTTTGATCTCTTTCCTTTTTTACAATTCCCCAATATCTGAATTTTTTTTCTATGACTCTTGGTCGTATATCCCGTATTTGTCTATTTCTATTTGTATATTGATGTTTCCTAAGTGGATTATCTTTAGTTACGCATACACTGCGTTATTCTAAGCTAAAAAAAAAAAAAGAGACTATTTCGAAAACTAGTCAATGATGGCCCTCCATAGATTCGCCTATATAAGCCGCCGCTAAAGTTGCAAAAATAAGAGCTTGAATACCGCTTGTAAATAATCCAAGGAACATAACAGGTATAGGAACCACTAAAGGGACTAAAGAAACAAGAACAACAACTACTAATTCATCAGCTAATATATTCCCGAAAAGTCGAAAGCTAAGTGATAAAGGTTTTGTGAAATCTTCTAAAATGTTAATGGGTAAAAGAATTGGAGTCGGTTGAATGTATTTACTGAAATAACCTAATCCCTTTTTAGAAAGACCTGCATAGAAATATGCTACTGACGTGAGCAAGGCTAAAGCAACGGTAGTATTGATATCATTCGTAGGTGCAGCTAACTCCCCATGGGGTAACTGTATTATTTTCCAAGGTAAAAGAGCACCGGACCAATTCGAAACAAAAATAAATAGAAACATAGTTCCAATAAAGGGAACCCATGGACCATATTCTTCTCCAATCTGAGTTTTGCTCACGTCTCGAATAAATTCAAGGACATATTCGAAGAAATTTTGACCGGCAGTCGGAATAGTTTGTGGATTCCGAACAGCTATAAGGGCTGAACCTAATAAGATAGCAATTACAACCCAAGAAGTAATAAGTACTTGGGCATGGACTTGTAAACCTCCTATTTGCCAATAGAAATGTTGGCCTACTTCCACACCGGATATATCGTATAACCCTTTTAGTGTGTTACTGGAACATGATATAACATTCATATTGCCCTCTAACAGAAATAGAACTTTAAAAAGAATTATTTTGATTCAACCCTCTCCCTTTCGACTTGTATACTTTAATTAGAATTATCCGTTTTGAATACCCGCTAATCACATAATATCCACAGTTTTTTTTTATTTCTTTTCTTTTATGCGATTCAAGAAGAGTAACCGATTCCAAAAATCCATGTAGTTACCAAAAAAATTGATTTATCTTATTATTAATCAAGGATTTCGTATATAGCTAGAACGACCCTCACAAATTGCAAATACAAATTTATTAAGAATTAATCGGATTGAAGCTATAGCGTTATCGTTTGCTGGAATCGAAATATCTGCGAGATCGGGGTCACGATTTGTATCGATTAAACAAATTGTTGGAATTCCCAAAGCGATACATTCTCGAAGAGCCATATATTCTTCTTGCTGATCAACGATGATTACAATATCAGGTACCCCCGTCATATATTGAATCCCGCCCGGATACGTTTGCAAGCGTGATAATTGTCTCTTCAGGATAGCTGCATCTCTTTTTGGAAGACGGTTGAGTCTCCCCGTCTTTTGTTCCGCTCTCAAATCCCTGAACTTATGAAGGCTCGTTTCTGTAGTGGACCAATTCGTTAACATACCACCGAGCCTTTTTTTATTAATATAATATAATGACACCGGGTTCTTATTGCAGCTCGTGCTACTAAATCCGCTGCTTTATAACAAGCTTCTGATAAAAAACGAGCAGTTCTTGTCAGATTTGTAATATGAATACCTTTATGTTTTGCTGAGATATAAGGTGACATTCTAGGATTCCATTTCCTAGTACGATGACCAAAAGGAATTCCTGCTTCCATCATCTCTTCAAAATCGATATTCCACTATCTTCTTGCCATTTCTCCCCATACTTCCTCTTTTTTTTATCAAAAAAAGATTTGATAAAAAAAAGAGCCGAGTGAAATAAATAATTGTTCCAATGGAACCTTCTCTTCTACCAGAGATTGGCCATTGATACACAATCCAGGCCATTCATTACTTTCTATTCGTTATTATCTTTCTTTTCTTACTATTAAGAAATCAAAGGATCAAAAATAGTTAAGAGAATCCGCTCCTTAGGACTCATTAAATCCTCTAAATGATTGTTCTGATGTATCATGTAAAGTCTTTGAAATGCAAAAGTCTAATAATTCTCTGTGGTGTAAGAAAATATCTATCATCCCCCCCCCGAATAAATTCTTTTTTTTGTTTCCAAAAGAATATTGTTATGCTGCCGTGAACAGTGCACTAATGCTTTGAATCCGGTACCAACGGGTATCATCCCCCCCAGAACAACGTTCTCTTTCAGGCCTTTCAACCAGTCGATACGACCCCGGAGAGCTGCTTTTGCTAAAACCCGAGCGGTTTCTTGAAAACTTGCTTCAGATATAAAACTTTGAGTATTCAGAGATGCTCTCGTTATTCCTAATAATATAGCTCGATAACAGATCGCTTCTTCCAAAGCACGCCCCGTTCGCTCCGCTCGTAACAATCCAATAAGTTCGCCGGGTAAAAAAATATTAGACATTCCATCTTCTGAAACCAACACTTTTGATGTTATTTGACGTACAATAATTTCGATATGTCTATTATGGATTTGGACCCCCTGGGATCGATAAACCTTTTGGATCTTATTAACCAAAGAGATACGACTTTGCACTATAGTTAGCTCAGCACCAATTAAGAATCCCCAAGGAATCCCAAGAATTCTTGTTATACACGCGTTCCAACCCTCAACTCTTTTTTCTAGGTTCATCGATATTGAATCAATCGAACGCACTTCTAACACTTGTTCTACTTTTGGAAGACCCTGCGTTATATCACCAGATCTTGATTTTTCATATATAAATGTAATTAATGTATCTCCTTCATAAAGGATTTCTCCATAATGCCCATGAACAGTTGCTCCTGGAGTAGCCAAATAAGGCTTAGCTGATCTTATTACTACAGAGCCAGCTTGAACAGTTAAAACTTGACCTGATTTGAGGTGTGGTCCATTTGTGGCTATACATATATTTTCACAAATAAACTGCCCAAGACTCATTATTGTGGACATTTCCTCACAATAATTATGATGGATAAAATACCAATTCAAATTAAATGGATTCAAAACAATCTTACTGTCTGGATCCGGATTATAAATCCTCTCGTTTTCATCCATTAAATAAAATTTACGTACTTGAAAAGTCTGTTTTAAATTATCAAGTTTCAAATAGTTAGTTACCGAAATCGGATTATAAGTTATTAAATAGTAAAATGAATAAAAATTCGCAATTTGAAGGACTGTTCCTAAGGGTCCCAACGAATTCCTAATTGGAATTAGAGGATCTTTTTGAATGTGAATTGATTGCTTTATCACATTATGATATTTGATATCGTTGAATGGACCCATTCGAAAACAATTAGATGATGACAAAATTATCAAAAATTGGCATTCCTTATTTCTATTCAACAACGTATGAATAGTTCCTTGATTTTGGCTAAGTGATTGTTGAACCCTTGCCTTGAAATAAATGGAGTAAAACGGATTTATATTGGTGCGATCTGGACCATTATCAGAGATCAATCCTGGACTTGACGGAGCATTCCTTTTTCTGATATACGAAATATGGGATTGCACTAAGTCGATTCTTAGGAAATCTCGAATCATACCATTTGTACTTACTTCAACAAAGGAAGCACAGACCTCTTCGACGGAAGAACTTTTTTTGTCTTGGTCCCAATTCAAGACTAAACAAGTTCGAACTAATTGAATACTTGTGTCAGAAATACCCCGAAAGGGTTTGCCCTTTCCATAAAGGATATAATTGACAACTCGAAGGTGCATATTATCCTTTTCCCGCAGCAGATCCTGGGGGAAGAGTGTTGCTAAATTGATACCGTTCGCTATTTCATATGTGACTACGGGTCGAACCAAAACAAAATGCTTTTTCTTGGTAGGTGTGATCCGTTGGACATAGATCCATTTTTTCAATTTTTTTGATTCCCGGGTGGATTCCTTAAGTTCTTTTTTTCCCGTTTCCGGCGGTATCAAGATGCCACTGTGTCGGGATATCTTATCCGTTTCCCCAGGAAAATGGATATCCCCAGAAAAAATTTTTAGTTCAAATTTTTTTTTTTTTTTCTCCACTCGGACCAATCCGCCCACTCGGCTTCTTCTATTTAAAGCGATTCGGGTATCTACTCCAATGATACTATTATTCCGTACCATTACGTAAGAAGATTCGGGTAAAATATGCACTTCCTCGGGAATGAAAAAAAAGCGATCAATTTTCATTTGAAATTTTGGCTTAATTTTTTTGACTCCTCGATACTCAATCAAGTCCTCTTTTTTGACGATTGAATGCGCCCCTATAGTCCCATATTTAGTAATTCCTGAATTCTTTCTTCTGTATCGAGGATCATCAAAATAAGCAAGAATACTATTTTTACGGAAAATACCCTTTATGGGTATTTCAATCGAGATACCTGAATGGGGCATTAGTTCTTTCTCTTGTTCTTGAATGGATTGGAACGGAATGAGAAATTGATTTCTTCGCCTTTTTGCCAATAAATCAGAATTCTTGTGGAGAATTGCAGGATGTATGAGATTACAATGACCAATACCTATGATTCGATTAAATCCCGAATAATCAAAAATACCATCTTCTTTTTTATCAGAAAAATCTGACCTAACTAATTGGTGTCTCACTTGATCATTATTCACTGAGAGGCTAGAAATATATCTTCGTTCGACAGAATGAGAATGGATGTTCAGTTGATCTTGATCCTTGTGGAGTGAAAAAGAAACTCCACCGGATCTGCACGAACCTCCTGATAATATCCATAAATGACTTGTTTTTGGTAAGAGCCGGACATTACTATATTGAAATTCGGGTGCATGGTACACGTCGGTACTCCAGTGCATTTCTCCCTCTGAGTCAGAATAAATATGTTTTCGAACCCTCTCCTTAAAAT